CTGTTTATGTCTCTAGCATGACCACTTGATAAAATGTGGAGGAAAGTCGGGCAAATGGCCGATACTACTGGAAGGATTCCTCTTTGGATAATAGGTACTGTCACCGGTATTGTTGTGATTGGTTTAATCGGTATTTTCTTTTATGGTTCATATTCCGGATTAGGTTCATCTCTGTAATAACCAGATGAACTGGGTTATAGACATGAAAGCATAAGAACTCAACGGGATCCCCCTCGAATCAGACAAGGAAAGAGGGGGTAGGTCCCGTTGAGTTCTTATAATATTTTTTTGTATAAATATTAAAAAAAAAAAATCCACTTTTTCTTATGATTGATGTTTTTGAAAAATCCACTGCATTTTCATTATCATTAATTGATTCAGAAAATCTTTTACTCGAAGGTATCTGTGAATACTTTCAAAATTAAAACAAAGAAGTAATCACTCAATTTCCCCTTTTAGAATGACTCACAATTTTATATAGTTCTATATATAGATATAGATTTATATCTATTAGGTATCATGCAAACCCTTTCTATACTAATAAAATAGAACCTTACTCTATTTAATCTAATAAAAATTTTCTTTTTTTCTATTTTAGAAGTTCATTGAACTTGAAGAAGTTCTATTTGTATTTGTTCAATAAATTTACCTATATTTTTGTTTGTCCACTACTTAACATAATAAATCGAAAAAAGGTTATCATAAACCGAGAAAAAAAATGGAAACTACGAATAGTCATTTTTGACGAACAGGATCAAGAATCATTATTAATTCGACACAAGAAGGGGTTGGGGAAAATCCCTTTTCTTGTGTCAAGGACTAGGAGACGAACAACCCCCCCCCTAAAATCAAACCCTTTATTCCTTTGATTTATACTTTGGTTTATATTTTCCACTTATTTATCTTTTGTTTTGGTTCTATTCGAATAGAAAACTACTGATTCGTTCTATAACACTTCGATTTGGAATGAAAAAATAAAGAAGAGATAAGTAAAATAAAAAAATCTTCTTCAAAATATACATATCATGACCGGTATAAGTAATTCCCGAAATCCGGTAGAAAAAAAAAAAAAGAAACAAACAAAAATTTTTTGATCATACTTTGATCATACACAATTACATAATATAATTATTACATAATCTAATTTCCAACAAGAGTTTGTTTCTTTTTAGAGCTTGATGTTGAAAAATCCGAGGATCTAGAAATTCATTTCGGACAATTGAACCTTCTCAAACTGTTTCTTTTTAAGAACTAAAAAGATTTGTGCCAAAATAACAGATGCCAAGAAGAGCAAAAGGCCTTGGACACGTAATGGATCTTGAAGTACTACTTCCGCATCCCCCTGACCAAATCCGCCCACATTAGGATTACTCGTTAATGGTTGATCAAGTTTGATGGATTCGCCCTCGGAAACAAGAAGTTCTGGCCCTGGAGGGATAATATCAACCACTTGACGCCCATCCGATGCCTCCACTATGGTTATTTCGTACCCCCCTTTCTCTTTTCGTATGATTTTGCTTACTATACCTGCTGCTGTAGCATTATAAACATTATTGTTACTCTTGCTCCCGTCGGGATAAATCTGACCCCTTCCTCTGTTCCCGCCTACATATATGGGATATTTTAAGAAGTGAACATCTTTCTTAGTAGCGGGGTCCGGGGAAAGAATAGGAAAGGTGATTTCACTATATTTCTGACCAGGAACAGGACCTATCACAAGAATATTTTTTTTAGTAGGGCGGTAACTTTGAAAAGCCAGATTTCCTATCTTTTCTTTAATCTCAGGCGAAATACGATCGGGGGGGGCTAGTTCAAACCCCTCGGGTAAAATAAGAACAGCCCCTACATTCAAAGCTCCTTTTTTACCATTAGCAAGAACTTGTTTCACTTGCAGATCATAGGGAATTCGAACAACTGCTTCAAATACAGTATCCGGAAGTACCGCTTGTGGAACCTCGATATCCACGGGTTTATTAGCTAAATGGCAATTGGCACATACAATACGGCCAGTTGCTTCTCGTGGATTTTCATAACCCTGCTGTGCAAAAATGGGATAGGCATTTGAAATGGGTGCCTGAGTTATTATATATATCATTATCATGAGCGATACGGAAATGGATCGAGTAATCTCTTTCTTTATCGACGAAAAGGTTTTTTTAGTTTGCATGGTCCAATCATTGATCCCGAAATTTTCTACAATAAAATTAGGTAGGTCGCTAGTAGAGTTCCCTATCTATAATTTTGCTATTTAATGAAATAAATTTTCTGAAATATTGGAGAAATCGCTTGGCTGGGTAGAAAGATTAAGTACAATTTTGAATGTTTTGCTTATGTACAAAGTACCAAATATTCTAATTAGGTCGGTCGATCATTTTTCAGTCGTTCATTGAATGATAAATCACTACAAGTGAAGGAGATACACGATTTAAATAACGAAAGATCCAATATTTTAAAATTGTATCTAAAATGACTGGAAAAGTAGAAACAAGACCGGATATAATTTGATCATTATGAGCAAATCCAAAATCTTTGTAGACAGAGCCAATCATTAATTCCCAACCGTGGGGCGAATGGAATCCTATACATAAATCAGTTAATAAAAGAATAGAAAAAGCTTTTATTGTGTCGCTTAAGTTATATAGGAATTCTTGAACCCAAGAGTTAAGAATAACAAGTTCTTCATTACCTAAAATAGAATAACCACTTAGAATAACGAAACAGATTATATTTGTCGAGAAGTGTAAAATTGTATGGATACGATCCTCATTGTGCATCGTGATCAATTGGATCGTTTCTTTGTAGATTTCAACGCGAAGCTTTTGTAAATGTGTTTCCGGGTATTCTTTTATCATTTCCTCCAAACGAAGGAGTTCCTCTAAGTCTATGAATTTTTTTAGAATACTCTTTTCTTGAATATCATTCAAAAGAATTTCGGATTGCCTAATATTCCACCAATTAGTAATCCAAGATTCCAGACTTTTTTGAAATGAGAGAGAGATCCACCAAGGCAAAAATACTATAGATGCAAGATATAGAAGGGAAATGAATACTTTCTTTTTTGCCATTTTTTCGTCTGTGAATTTTTGAAGTTTTAATGAACTTACCCCATGCGTCGACTCTATATGATACTAATATTTTTATCAAGCATAAGTTATATTCCAAGTCATCTAGCCCATTAATCCATTTCGGAGTTTTTTTTTGTGATGCAGTATAGTGGTTAGTCCTTGAATCTAGAAAGAATACAGAAATAGAATAAAAAATAGCCCACTTCAAATTAAATTAATATTAGTAGGATTTCGAGACGAAAGAACTCCTGTTCTATTAAAAAAAAAAAAAATATTTTGAAAAAAAAATTACGGACACAAAAATTTTCGTTTTAGGGTTGTTTCGGATACGTTTACTTTGGCTCGAATAAGCAACTTCCGTTAACTTATGGTATAGAAAAAAAGAGGATTCTTGAGTTTTTTCCCTCTTGCAAAGTATTAATTCTTCCGTTTCTTTTTTCAAAATACTTCAATTGGTACGCGCAAGAAATAGGCCAATTCAGCAGCTTTTTGCTCAATTTCTCGTGGAGTCAAATTCTCATCAGTACGCGTCAAGGGAATGGACCCCTGGCCTCTGATTTCCATATAAAGGACCCGACGAGCAAAAATACCCTCTTTATTTTCGATTCTGATGGACTGAATGTCTTTCATAAGGAATCGGAGGAATATGCGACGGTTTTTTCCAGGGAATCCCCAACGAAAAATGCACACTATGCCCTCTTTTATATCGAATCGATCATAACCACTACCTACATTCCACAAAATTGTGCACCACAAGTAAGAACTAATAAAAAGACCCGCGATCCCATAGAAAGACATCACGACCCCTTGTGGAAAAAAATGGATTTGCTGAGAAGGAAATAAAGATATAAAATTCCTACCAAAATAACTGGAGGTTCCAACCAATACAAACCCTAATGAACCTAAAAAAAGAATAAGGGCCCAGCCGAAATTACTTATTTTTCGAGATCCCGCTATAAGTTCTATCCATATACGTTCTGATCGCCAACTCATATTCTCACTAGACCTAGTTGCATTTTTTTAGAATTGGAAAAATAACAAAAATAAATTGGATTTTACTTTTTTTGTTTCCGAAGTAACTTTCATCAACCAGCACTACTATGATGTGAACCTTTAAGAATAATTCATCGAATTGCTTAGATCGAAACTAAAAGAATAACATCTCTTTCATATGATTTCCTATAGCTATCCACATATATATAGATATATTGACTTTACGTTTCCGAAATTATCCCCGATGCCGATCCATTTGAAAAATGAATTTACCCCTATATCATGTTTACACATACATAAGAGCTTATGCTCGAAAAAAGCAACATGTTATACCATATTCTACTAAATAGATATGGGTGTTATGATCCAAGTCAGTTTTGAAAAAAAAAAAAAATGGATAAAATTTGTCCCTATATTATCTAAAAAATCTTGTTTTTTTGAACATGAAGAGATAAAGAAACCATTGCAATTGCCGGAAATACTAAGCCTACTAAAGGCACAAAAATGGAAGGAAAGTTGTTGAGAGTTATCATTGAATGGGTACCTCGATTTAATATTTGTACCTGTTATTTTTATTTATTGTTTTATATTAATATTTTTATTTTAACCTTATATTGTTAGAAAGATATCTTATAATTCATATATAATATATAATTAATATCATATATAATATATAATTAATATATAATATTTATTTTATATAAATATAATTATTATATTATATATTATACTAAGTATACCTAAGTGAGTATATACTTAAATAAGGAATATATAAGTATATGTTTTAATATTAAGTATTTTTTGAAATAAATATTTATTCAAAAATTCAATAAATGTGTATATAAAAAATATGTAAATAAACGGACTTATTCACCCTTCTACATGTTTCTACACGAAATATATGTATGATAATCCACCTTTTTCTTATTCATAATATTAGTT